TAATAAAAGAACGCAATCACGCTCTGTAGGATTTGAACCTACGACATCGGGTTTTGGAGACCCACGTTCTACCGAACTGAACTAAGAGCGCTTTCTTTTCAAAAGAAATTAAGACCATAAAGAAAACGATTCTTTTTGAATTCCAACACACTTATCCTTCTATGCACATATACTATCATAACGATCATGAAAGATGATGTATGTTCAATTGGATTGGAATCGATCTCAATAGATCCCTTGTTACTTCTAAGGTCTGTAGAGAAGTAATAAGTAGGGATGACAGGATTTGAACCCGTGACATTTTGTACCCAAAACAAACGCGCTACCAAGCTGCGCTACATCCCTTTCAATTTCAATTGGTCTACAGTGTCATTGTAGAGAATCTCTGTGTTGTTTTCTATATTCTTATTTTTCCATTGGTTGATATACATCAAGTCTTCTTGCCATTTTTTCTGTTTGTTCTCATATGATATATCAACATATAATATTAATACAACATATAATATTAAGAAAAGAGTACTTATACTTATCCATATCAAAATACATAGAAAACCCACCATCAAAAGATTCATCTTTTGAAATAATGTTGGGCAACAAAAAGGGGTGTCTCTTTTTTAGTTTTAAGAAATAAGTAAAATCTTATCTACCGAATTATTCTATATTTCAATCTGAATTATAAATTATTCGTCAAAATAAAAGCTATCTTTAACTCCACGTATAGCTAATCCTATATGTATTAAACTAAACAATAAATAAGGAGGATTTTCAATGCGAGATTTAAAAACATATCTCTCTGTGGCACCGGTATTAAGTACTCTATGGTTCGGTTCTTTAGCAGGTCTGTTGATAGAGATCAATCGTTTTTTCCCGGATGCGTTGACATTCCCTTTTTTTTAATTCTAGTTATTGACATGGGAAGGGGTGGATAAAATTAGAGATAAAATCCAACATCTGCAGCTCACCCCTTTCAATATTTTTCATTCAAATAAAATTGAAATTGAAAAGAGAAATAATAAAATTGGATTAAACTTTTGGGAATTTTTGAATTGGGTTGAGACTCCAATTTCATTTTGAAATTAAGAAATTCAATAATAAAGTGAGAACAGAAATGAAAATGTGGCTATAGGGCAACAGTATCATATAATACATCAATATTCAATATTGTACTGCTGCATCAAAATAAAAAAAAATCAATCTAGTTTGAAACCATTGTATTATTTCTTATTATTCTATTGATTGCAACAAAATCTTTCAAAATTAGATTTTAAGTTAGCAACTTCTATTTTTCGTTCCTTTCCTATTTTTTTCTTCACTTCGAATAAAAAAAATAGGAAAGTTGCGTGAATCAAAGCCCAAAAGGAGGTTTATGGCTAAAGGGAAAGATGTCCGGGTAAGGGTGATTTTGGAATGTATCGAATGTGCTCGAAAAGATGTTGATAAAAAATCAACGGGTATTTCCAGATATATTACTCAAAAAAATCGACACAATACGCCGAATCGATTGGAATTGAGAAAATTCTGTTCCTATTGTTCCAAACATACAATTCATGGGGAGATCAAAAAATAAATCGAATCCAACATCTGTGCATTCTATTTTTAAGGAATACTCAAAATGACATATTCCTATAATAGAATAGAATATCATATTGGATATTCTTACTATTAGATTCTAATATATGATATCTTATGAAAAGAAATTGAAAATAAATTCAATTTCAATAAAAAAAATATGAAATATATTCATAATCATATATATTCAATAGAATATAATTAAGAATATATAATATATAAATAAAACATATATTTTTATTATATTCTATTTTGGATTGAATTGATATCTACAAATATAAACTAATAGAAATAAAAAACAAACCAAATCCGACTTATTAATGATTGATATTTATCATTAATAATTTTTTGATCAAAATCAAGAGGATTTGCAGTATAAGGAATACAAAAAAAAACCATGGATAAATCCAAGCGACTCTTTCTGAAATCCAAACGATCTTTTCGTAGGCGGTTGCCCCCGATCCAGCCGGGGGATCGAATTGATTATAGAAATATTAGTTTAATTAATCGATTTATTAGTGAACAAGGAAAAATATTATCTAGACGGCTAAATAGATTGACTTTAAAACAACAACGATTAATTACTATTGCTATAAAACAAGCTCGTATTTTATCTTTGTTACCCTTTATTAATAATGAAAAAGAATTTAAAAGAAGGGAATCAACTACTAGAACTACAGGTTTTCGAACCAAAAAGAAATAGTCTGACTCTTCAATTGAAAAAAAAATTTTGAATTTGAAATCAACTCAAAAGTCAATCAGTGTTTTTTTTATATGAGAATCCATATTTGTAAATGAATTTTTCAACTCAATAAAAAAAGAACTATTGTTTATTGAATGTGTTCATTGATTTTGAACGACTTTTGATCAGATTGGATCATACTCATTTCTACTCTACCTTCCCGGAGTTTATTCTCCAAGAACTTCGTGTAAAATTCAAACATTCCGATGGATTCTTTACAATCTCGTTCCTTATATTCTTATTGAAAGATTTCATTGGAAATCCTATCAAGATAATTCCTATTGAATATAGATATTTGTGCAAGTATTTTACGATTCAGGAGCAACTGTTTGCTGTAAAGATTATGTATAAATTTACTATAACTATAGGATACTCCGTTTTCACGAATTGCTGCATTTATACGGGTAATCCACAAACTACGAAAATCTCTCTTTTTCCTATCTCTATCCTGATGAGCCGAAGCCAAAGCTCTTATTATCTGCTGAGAAATAGTTCGAGTAAGTCTTGAATGAGCTCCTCGAAAACTTGATACAAATAAACGCATCTTTTTTCGACGTCTATGAGCTATATATCCTCGTTTAATTCTGGTCATTGAATAAATGAAACTTTGATGAAAAACTAATTGATTTATTTTCTTTCAGTTATTTTTTTTGTTTCCGCTTTACTAGTTTATTAATAATCAAATGGGTTCTTCCAATGTATAAAATAAAAATCCCAATGGCTTTTGCTACTATAACCTTCCCGATCACGATTTTTTTTCTTTTTTTTATTTGAATTCTAGGGAATTCACCTCAAAAAAAGAAGAATACAAAATTAAAAAAAAAATCAAAAATCGTGGGTTACGTCGTTTCTATGGTTACTTTTCAAACGGTGAGGTTTTCTCTATACACCGGAGCCTTTTTATTAATTTCATAAATCAAATACTATTGTGAACTTGTACAGTTCACACCCTTTGGCTCTACCCATGAATTTTTAAGTAATAGTGCTTTCACAGCGAGATCTACCTATACAGTAACGGTATTTCAATATGAAGATTAGCTTGATAGCTGACCCTGTTAGTCCGTTTTTTTAAAGATTAAAGATTAGAGAGCAATCTTTTTTTTTTTTTAAGATTTTCCCCGCTTAATGTATAATCATTGACTACCAATGGGGAATTCTATCTCATTTTCAATTGAAAACTGAGTTGATTGGGTTTGCACCAACAAAAACCATAAATTTTGTAATTTTTTTTTTTTAAGATTTTCCCCGCTTAATGTATAATCATTGACTACCAATGGGGAATTCTATCTCATTTTCAATTGAAAACTGAGTTGATTGGGTTTGCACCAACAAAAACCATAAATTTTGTACATACACAATAAAAGGATATGATCAATCCTTCTATCGAATGAATAGAATAGAGAATAGGACTCGTCTATTTTATCCTATTCACTAGTACTAATCAACGATACTGGACAAATTTTTATTTTATTCCAGCCCGCGATCTAAACGAATCGCACATACACCCTAGTACATGTTCCTCGACGCTGAGGACATCCCCGAAGCGCGGGGGATTTCGTAACATTTCTGATTGGCTGTCTTGTATTTCTAATAAGTTGTTTAATAGTTGGCATATTGAATCATATAGATATAATGGGCTGGTTTAGATTAATCCTAACCGGATTATTATGAATGACTTTATTTTCTTTAATAGATATAATGATAATGGAATATCAAACCCGCTGAGAATTGAAAATCAAGAAGATAAAAAAAAACTGTAAATCCCGCGTATTTGTGTGAAATCCTTGATATTTTTAATTATCAACCGCTACAAGATCAATAATTCCATAAGCTCGGGCTTCTTCTGCTGACATAAAAACATCTCGTTCCATGAAAAAAAAAACTGTAAATCCCGCGTATTTGTGTGAAATCCTTGATATTTTTAATTATCAACCGCTACAAGATCAATAATTCCATAAGCTCGGGCTTCTTCTGCTGACATAAAAACATCTCGTTCCATGTCTTCCGATACAACCCATAAAGGTTTACCTGTTCGTTGTACATAAACCCCTGTGAGAATTTCGCGCATTCTGAGTAATTCTCCCGCTTCCAGGATATATTCTCCTGATCGTACATCATGATACGAACTAGCAGGTTGATGAATCATTACCCTAGCGTGAGGGAATGCCAGACGTTTGGTAATTTCTCCTCCGACGAGGATAAAAGATCCCATTGAAGCCGCTACTCCCATACATACTGTTTGTACATCTGGTTGAACAACTTGCATAGTATCATAAATACCTACTCCAGATATTACCCATCCGCCAGGAGAGTTTATAAATAAATACAAATCTTTGTCACTATCCTCTATACTTAGATAAACCATAAGACCCATAATTTGATTCGAAATCTCGCTCTTAACCTCTTGACCTAAAAACAGTAATCTTTCTCGATAAAGTCGGTTGATTAGGATCCAATGTTATCCCTTAGGAACCGTACATGCACCTTTTTGCGCATACGGTTCAACCTAATTTGCGAAAAAAAAAGAATCAATGTATAGATTATAGTCTTCCTTGTTTTTCTTCTATTTTTTTTTTCAAGAAAGATTCAACTTAGTCCCTTTTGTTTTTCTTTAAGAATATAAAAGAAAAGAACTAAATTTATCCACTTTTCATTGATGTATTATTTTATCGAGATCCAATCGAAATCTCGATATCATTTTCTTGTTCTCAAATGGGTTTCTCTAATTTTTTTAGGTTGATGATCTACTCCGAGTAAAGATATGCCCGATGTCTATTTGCACATATAGGACAAATATCTCCAATATTACGTTTTTTAATATTTTTTTAATTTATCCCTTCTTAATAAAAATTGAATTCAACGTATTCATCATATTTTTGTATGGATTAAAAAAAAATATTCTATACCGCCTATAAATTGAAAATCTAAATCGAAATAGAAATAATCTTTTGAGTATTTATATCTCGATTCAATAGATTATGAGATTATTATCTAAAAGATAATCTTAAGCGGTAATATATTACCAATTCCATAGGGGTTTTCTAAACGGAGCCTGGATACTTCATTTTATTGGTCAAACCAAGTCAACCATAAATTATTCTAATTTCAAATATGAATCTGGATATCTCCAAAAAAATCAATTGAATTGCATTTCACGCTCCAAATTTTTTGCATTCAATTCATCTTTCTTGGGCGAAACGGAGGATATCTTGATCGGGGAAGAGAACGGGGATAAATTCCATATAACCCATTAGATATGACAAGCCGCACTATAAGTCAACCCAAGATCCATCTTCTTCTCCAGGAAGTCGATACGGTACTTTTGGAATACCAACAGGCATACTAATTTAATTTACAGAATAAAATATTATATTTCACTTTGATGTGGAGGCGTAATAATGGATTTTCTTAATGATTTCTGCGTTTATCTTTATAATAATAATATATATCTTGTAACATAGATTGGATAAGTTCATAAAATAAGAAAAAGACCGAATGAGAATGAATGAAGATAAATAAATAAACAATTTTTACAAATGGATCCTTTGAATGATGAAAAAATAGGGATTCATTCACTCATCTCAACACCCATTGCATATTGATACTGATCGGGTATAAAATAGATCTGCTTCTATTTGTTCCTACGAACAAAATTCTTTTCAAAATAGAACAAATATTCATCGTTTAATTCTAGAGAATCCACAAAAACAAAAAAAGGGGAAGGAAGTTCATAGCATAGTTTTTTTTTCAGTGCAATAAAGTTACATAGTGTCTATTTTTCGTTGAGAAAGGGGTATTTTCATGGGTTTGCCTTGGTATCGTGTTCATACCGTCGTATTGAATGATCCCGGTCGTTTGCTTTCTGTCCATATCATGCATACAGGTCTTGTTGCTGGTTGGGCCGGTTCAATGGCTCTATATGAATTAGCAGTTTTTGATCCCTCTGACCCTGTTCTTGATCCAATGTGGAGGCAGGGTATGTTCGTTATACCTTTCATGACTCGTTTAGGAATAACAAATTCATGGGCTGGCTGGAATATAACAGGAGGGACTGTAACAAATCCAGGTCTTTGGAGTTATGAAGGTGTAGCTGCAGCACATATTGTGTTTTCTGGCTTGTGCTTTTTAGCAGCTATCTGGCATTGGGTGTATTGGGATTTAGAAATCTTTTGTGATGAACGTACAGGAAAACCTTCTTTGGATTTGCCCAAGATTTTTGGAATTCATTTATTTCTCTCAGGGGTGGCTTGCTTTGGTTTTGGGGCATTTCATGTAACAGGATTATTTGGTCCCGGAATATGGGTGTCCGATCCCTATGGACTAACCGGAAAGGTACAACCTGTAAATCCATCTTGGGGTGTCGAAGGTTTTGATCCTTTTGTTCCGGGAGGAATAGCCTCTCATCATATCGCAGCAGGGGCATTGGGCATATTGGCGGGTCTATTTCATCTGAGTGTCCGTCCGCCACAACGTCTATACAAAGGATTACGTATGGGTAATATTGAAACCGTACTTTCCAGTAGTATTGCTGCTGTCTTTTTTGCAGCTTTTGTAGTTGCTGGAACTATGTGGTATGGGTCAGCAACTACCCCGATTGAATTGTTTGGTCCTACTCGTTACCAATGGGATCAGGGATATTTCCAACAAGAAATATATCGAAGAGTTAGCGCTGGATTAGCCGAAAATCAAAGTTTATCAGAAGCTTGGTCTACAATTCCTGAAAAATTAGCCTTTTATGATTATATCGGAAATAATCCGGCAAAAGGGGGATTATTTAGAGCAGGCTCAATGGATAATGGAGATGGAATAGCTGTTGGTTGGTTAGGACACCCTCTATTTAGAGATAAAGAAGGGCGTGAACTATTTGTACGTCGTATGCCTACCTTTTTTGAAACATTTCCAGTTGTTTTGGTAGACGGAGATGGAATTGTTAGAGCTGATGTTCCTTTTCGAAGGGCAGAATCTAAGTATAGTGTCGAACAAGTAGGTGTAACAGTTGAGTTCTATGGAGGTGAACTCAACGGAATCAGTTATAGTGATCCTGCTACTGTGAAAAAATATGCTAGACGTGCTCAATTGGGTGAAATTTTTGAATTGGATCGTGCTACTTTGAAATCTGATGGCGTTTTTCGTAGCAGCCCAAGGGGTTGGTTTACTTTTGGACATACTTCATTTGCTCTACTTTTCTTTTTCGGACACATTTGGCATGGTGCTAGAACCTTGTTCAGAGATGTTTTTGCTGGTATTGACCCAGATTTGGATGCTCAAGTAGAATTTGGAGCATTCCAAAAACTTGGAGACCCAACTACAAAAAAACAGGTAGTTTGATACAATATTGTGTTTTTTTTATGTAGTAAAAAGTAATGAGGAAATCTTGATTTGAATTGCCATATTTTCTTTGACTATTGCTCTTTAATCTGACAGATGATTCCTAATTAAACAAAACAGATATGGAAGCTATAATTGTAAACCACAATAGAATTGTATGGAAGCATTGGTTTATACATTTCTCTTAGTTTCGACTTTAGGAATAATTTTTTTCGCTATCTTTTTTCGAGAAACGCCTATAGTTCCAACTAAAAAGGTGAAATGATTTTCTTATCTCAATTGAAATAAGAAGCCCCCAATCTTGGGGCTTCTTATTTCAACTAGTCCCCGTGCTCCTCGAATGGATCTCTTAGTTGTTGAGAGGGTTGCCCAAAAGCAGTATATAAGGCATACCCAGTAAAACTGACAAGTAAACCAGATATAGAGATGGCGACTAGGGTTGCTGTTTCCATTATTATATAATTTAAAGACCATAATGGATCTATGATTAAATCGTTTATTTACAACAGAATGGTATACAAAGTCAACAGATCTTAGTGAATAAAAAAAAAGTATTTATGCCTACACAAATTTTTGAGAATAATTTTCGATCTGGTCCAAGACGAACTGTGGTAGGGGATTTTTTAAAACCATTGAATTCCGAATATGGTAAAGTAGCTCCTGGATGGGGAACCACTCCTTTCATGGGTGTTGCAATGGCTCTATTTGCGGTATTTTTATCTATTCTTTTGGAGATTTATAATTCTTCCATTTTACTAGATGGAGTTTCAATGAAATAGATTCATAAGATCCACAAAGTCCTCACTTTTTGAATAAAAAGTGAAGGATTTAGGTCTAAGATTTGTCTTTTTTAATTATTATTTAATTATTTAGATTCATCTTTGATTTTGGTAGTTCGACCGTGTAATTTCTTTGTTTCTGTATTTCCGGAATATGAGTGTGTGACTTGTTAGAATCAATCCTATTTTAGAGTATAGAGAATCGATCTGTCATCTTGACCAAGATGATTTCATCCCGTCGGATATTCAGTCTAGTATCTGGAACACGGAATATATGAAATAAACCACAAGGTATTAGAACTATGATTCATATGTAATATTCAGATCTCGCGGCCGGACTCCAAAAACTTTTGAAAGAGTTAAAGATAGAAAAGATATCTCAATCGAAAGATTTTTCTTCTTTAAAACTCCTCTCTTATTTATGCTTATTTGGATGAAAAGAACAAATCTTTCTTTAGGATTTGATTAGTCATTCTATCTATTCATTGAATAAATATTGATCCAACGGTTTTTACTCATAGAATCCTTGGGCTGATTTTGAAGTTTTTATTGAATCATCGTGGTTCTAGTATGAATCTGAAGTTTCAATCAACTGATAGGGTTTTAACAAGAGAATTCCTATAAAAAAAACAGTAAATTAAATAAATACGTATTATACATAAAAACAAATAAAAATATAGGTAATATAGAATCTTCAGGAGGCCTGCAAATACTAAACTAAAACCGAATGAGCCAACTTGATATTTTTACATTATAACCACAAATAAGAGTTCTCGGATTTTTATTCTTTCGTATTTTCATATAAAATTTCTTTGCAGTATTAAGAAGTTTTCAACTTTTTACATATCCGTTGTAACCGGTATTTGGGTGTTTCTGTTTGAGCTGTACGAGATGAAATTCTCATATACAGTTCTCAGAGGGGGAGTCCTTTTTTGGTTTACCTATCTCAATAAAGTTTATGATTGGTTCGAAGAACGTCTCGAGATTCAGGCGATTGCAGATGATATAACTAGTAAATATGTTCCTCCTCATGTAAACATCTTTTATTGTCTAGGAGGAATTACGCTTACTTGTTTTTTAGTACAAGTAGCTACAGGATTTGCTATGACTTTTTACTATCGTCCAACGGTTACTGAGGCTTTTGCTTCTGTTCAATTTATAATGACGGAAGCTAACTTTGGTTGGTTAATCCGATCAGTTCACCGATGGTCGGCAAGTATGATGGTCCTAATGATGATCCTACACGTATTTCGTGTGTATCTCACTGGTGGTTTTAAAAAACCTCGAGAATTGACTTGGGTTACAGGTGTAGTTCTGGGTGTATTGACTGCATCCTTTGGTGTAACTGGTTATTCTTTACCTTGGGATCAAGTTGGTTATTGGGCAGTAAAAATTGTAACAGGCGTACCAGACGCTATTCCTTTAATAGGTTCGCCTTTGGTAGAGTTATTACGTGGAAGTGCTAGTGTGGGACAATCCACTTTGACTCGTTTTTATAGTTTACACACTTTTGTATTACCTCTTCTTACCGCCGTATTTATGTTAATGCACTTCCTAATGATTCGTAAGCAGGGTATTTCTG